AATCTATCTAATTCCTTCCTATAGACTCTGCCACTAATAATAAACACTTACTCCCTATACCCTACATTTATATAAGTTTCCTATGTACTTCGTGCATTCTTTTATTTAACACATGCATATTAGCATGTAAATACTATGATTAATCAACATTTATACATATTTATGTATAATAAACATTCAATTATTTACCCCATGCATATAAGCAAGTACATACTATTATTTATTTTACATTAATACATTATATGTATACCGTACATTATATTATAATCCACATGCATATAAGCTAGTACATACTATTATTAATTATACATGATTACATTATATTATTAATCGGACATAGCACATCTATTGTCTTATAATTCACGAGTACACGCATATCACCTCCAATGGGTTATTTCTCGTTTCACCATCTCACGTGAAACCAGCAACCCTTGCGAGCAGTATACCTCTTCTCGCTCCGGGCCCATATTAACTTGGGGGTTTCTATCCTCACACTTTACCTGGCATCTGGTTCTTACTTCAGGACCATCTCACCTAAAATCGCCCACTCTTTCCCCTTAAATAAGACATCTCGATGGATTAATGTCTAATCAGCCCATGCTCACACATAACTGTGGTTTCAGACATTTGGTATTTTTAATTTTTTGGGGGGGAGAGCTTGCTATGACTCAGCTAACATTTAATTTCTCAGATTCAATTGTAGCTGGGCTTATTCTCTATGGGGGCCGAAGTAATCACGCTTATTTTACTATTTCTCTTGCAAGCTGTAATATAAGTTAATGGTTACAGGACATATTAATGGAAGCATAATCATTTTGTAAGTTTAGTACAAGATCCAGTTGATTTAGAAATGTTTAGTCAATGGTTACAGGACATACTTTTATTTTTTCCCCTGCTCGCAATACGCACGTATACACGTATACACGTATACACGTATACACGTATACACGTATACACGTATACACGTATACACGTATACACGTATACACGTATACACGTATACACGTATACACGTATACACGTATACACGTATACACGTATACACGTATACACGTATACACGTATACACGTATACACGTATACACGTATACACGTATACACGTATACACGTATACACGTATACACGTATACACGTATACACGTATACACGTATACACGTATACACGTATACACGTATACACGTATACACGTATACACGTATACACGTATACACGTATACACACCCACGCTCGCACGCGTTCTTTTCCATAAAGTTATTTAGGCAAACCCCCTTACCCCCGTTAAGTAATTATCGTTATGACTTTAACTTCTTGCCAAACCCCTAAAACAAGAAAGACATAACTAATAGTCTCTACTTAACCTTTTCTCCTATACTTAAGTCTTATAATATATATATATATATATATATATTTATAATCTTTTCAACTTATTTGCCAAACTTTATAAATGTTTTTCACTCTATAGAGTTTAATTTTTATTATTTTGTTAATGTAGCTTAATACTAAAGCAAAGCACTGAAAATGCTTAGATGAGCTCGAAGAGCTCCATAAACATTTAAAGGTTTGGTCCCAGCCTTCCTATTAGTTGTTAGTAAAATTACACATGCAAGTATCCGCACCCCTGTGAGAATGCCCTCTAAATCATAAATGATTAAAAGGAGTAGGTATCAAGCACACTCTTTATAGAGTAGCTAATTACACCTTGCTAAGCCACACCCCCACGGGAAACAGCAGTGATAAAAATTAAGCAATGAACGAAAGTTTGACTAAGTTATACTAACACAAGGGTTGGTAAATTTCGTGCCAGCCACCGCGGTCATACGATTAACCCAAATTAATAGGCAACGGCGTAAAGCGTGTTAAAGAATAAATAAATAAATAAAGATAAAATTTCACTAGGCTGTAGAAAGCAACAGTTAAAATTAAAATATACTACGAAAGTGACTTTACTACGTCTGACACACGATAGCTGAGGCCCAAACTGGGATTAGATACCCCACTATGCTCAGCCCTAAACCTAAGTAATTTTTAAACAAAATTACCCGCCAGAGAACTACTAGCAACAGCTTAAAACTCAAAGGACTTGGCGGTGCTTTATATCCCTCTAGAGGAGCCTGTTCTATAATCGATAAACCCCGATAAACCTCACCACCCCTTGCTAATACAGCTTATATACCGCCATCTTCAGCAAACCCTAAAAAGGAGTAGTAGTAAGCCCAACTATAATACATAAAAACGTTAGGTCAAGGTGTAGCTTATGAGGTGGGAAGAAATGGGCTACATTTTCTATAACTAGAACATACGAAAGTCTCTATGAAATTAGAAACTAAAGGAGGATTTAGTAGTAAGTTAAGAATAGAGTGCTTGACTGAATTAGGCCATGAAGCACGCACACACCGCCCGTCACCCTCCTCAAGTACACAACACTAATCTATACTTAATTAATAGTTATTTAATATTAGAGGAGATAAGTCGTAACAAGGTAAGCATACTGGAAAGTGTGCTTGGATAAATCAAAGTGTAGCTTAACAAAAGCATCTGGTTTACACCCAGAAGATTTCATTATACATGACCACTTTGAACTAAAGCTAGCCCAATCATAAACAAATATGTAAAAACACAATTACTACCTACAAAATAAAACATTTACCACACTAAAGTATAGGAGATAGAAATATTTATTTGGAGCTATAGAGAAAGTACCGTAAGGGAACGAGTGAAAGAAATTATTAAAAGTATAAAATAGCAAAGATTACCCCTTGTACCTTTTGCATAATGATTTAACTAGAAAAACCCTAGCAAAGAGACCTTAAGTTAAGCACCCCGAAACCAGACGAGCTATCCATGAATAGCTAAAAATGAGCAAACTCGTCTATGTAGCAAAATAGTGAGAAAATTTGTGGATAGAGGTGAAAAGCCTATCGAGCCTGGTGATAGCTGGTTGTCCAGACAAGAATTTTAGTTCAACTTTAAATTTACCTCAACAAACCATTAATGTGTATGTAAATTTAAAAGTTACTCTAAAGGGGTACAGCTCTTTAGACCAAGGATACAACCTTAATTAGAGAGTAAACTAACTAATCAACCATAGTTGGCCTAAAAGCAGCCACCAATTAAGAAAGCGTTCAAGCTCAACAAACACTTACACCTTAATATAATTAATTTATATCATCTCCTAATTATTCACTGGACTAATCTATATTATAATAATAGAAGAAATACTGTTAATATGAGTAACAAGATTATAATCTCCAAGCGCAAGTATATATCAGACCAAATAATAACTGATAGTTAACAGTCAATTTAAATCTAACCAAAAATAAATTATTTTAACCTCTTACTGTTAACCCGACACAGGAGCGCACCTAAGGAAAGATTAAAAGAAGTAAAAGGAACTCGGCAAACACAAACCCCGCCTGTTTACCAAAAACATCACCTCTAGCATTACTAGTATTAGAGGCACTGCCTGCCCAGTGACAACTGTTAAACGGCCGCGGTATCCTGACCGTGCAAAGGTAGCATAATCATTTGTTCCTTAAATAGGGACTTGTATGAACGGCCACACGAGGGTTTAACTGTCTCTTACTTCCAATCAGTGAAATTGACCTTTCCGTGAAGAGGCGGAAATAAGTTAATAAGACGAGAAGACCCTATGGAGCTTTAATTTATATAATTCAACAGAAATAATTTTACCCAAAAGGATTAACAAAAATTCTAACTGAATTAATAATTTTGGTTGGGGTGACCTCGGAGTATAAAATAACCTCCGAAATCATATACCAAGACCAACTAGTCAAAGTAAAATATTCAAGTGATCCAGTCTAACTGATCAACGGAACAAGTTACCCTAGGGATAACAGCGCAATCCTATTCAAGAGTTCATATCGACAATAGGGTTTACGACCTCGATGTTGGATCAGGACATCCCAATGGTGCAGCAGCTATTAATGGTTCGTTTGTTCAACGATTAAAGTCCTACGTGATCTGAGTTCAGACCGGAGTAATCCAGGTCGGTTTCTATCTATTTAATATTTCTCCCAGTACGAAAGGACAAGAGAAATAAGGCCAACTTACAAATAAGTGCCTTCAAGTAAATAAATGATATTATCTAAATTTAATTAGCTTATTATTAAATTACTTTAGACCAAAGTTTTCGTTAGAGTGGCAGAGCCCGGTAATTGCATAAAACTTAAACCTTTATCATCAGAGGTTCAATTCCTCTCTCTAACAATATGTTCATAATTAATCTCCTCACAATAATTATCCCAGTCCTTCTTGCCGTAGCATTTTTAACCTTAGTGGAACGTAAAGTTTTAGGTTATATACAATTACGAAAAGGCCCTAATGTTGTAGGTCCATATGGACTACTCCAACCAATTGCAGATGCCGTAAAACTATTCACTAAAGAACCTCTACGTCCCCTAACTTCATCCATTACCATATTCATTATAGCTCCAATCCTAGCATTAACACTAGCCCTAACTATATGAATTCCTTTACCAATACCTTATCCACTCATTAATCTAAATTTAGGTATCCTATTTATACTAGCTGTATCCAGTCTCTCAGTTTACTCAATTCTATGATCTGGCTGAGCTTCCAATTCAAAATATGCATTAATTGGAGCACTCCGTGCAGTAGCCCAAACCATTTCATATGAAGTCACTCTAGCTATTATTCTATTATGTATCTTGCTAATAAATGGGTCATTTACCCTAAGCACTCTTATTATTACCCAACAATATTCATGATTACTACTATCAACATGACCCCTAGCTATAATATGATTTATTTCAACTCTTGCAGAAACTAACCGGGCCCCATTTGACCTCACAGAAGGCGAGTCCGAACTTGTATCAGGATTTAATGTCGAATATGCCGCAGGCCCCTTTGCACTCTTTTTCCTTGCAGAATATGCTAACATTATTATAATAAATATTTTAACATCTATTTTATTCCTAGGCTCATTTCACATGAATTATTTGCCAGAACTATACTCGATCAACTTCACAATTAAAGCATTATTATTAACCATTTCATTTCTATGAGTACGAGCATCATATCCCCGATTCCGATATGACCAACTCATACACCTCCTATGAAAAAACTTTTTACCACTAACACTCGCAATATGTATATGACATGTCTCCCTACCAATCTTTACATCGAGCATTCCCCCACAAACATAGAAATATGTCTGATAAAAGAGTTACTTTGATAGAGTAAATAATAGAGGTTCAAGTCCTCTTATTTCTAGAATCATAGGAATCGAACCTACTCCTGAGAATTCAAAAATCTCCGTGCTACCATATTACACTATATCCTAGTAAGGTAAGCTAAACTAAGCTATCGGGCCCATACCCCGAAAATGTCGGTTAACACCTTCCCTTACTGATAAACCCCCTTATCATATCAATAATTATCATAACAATCATATTAGGAACCATAATTGTATTAATAAGCTCCCACTGATTTATAATCTGAATTGGCTTCGAAATAAACATAATTGCCATTATCCCAATACTAATAAAATCATACAACCCACGTTCAATAGAAGCCTCAACAAAATATTTTATAACCCAAGCTACTGCATCTATAATTCTTATAATAGCCATTATTATAAATTTATTATATTCAGGACACTGAACCATTACTAATATCACAAACCCCACAGCATCTATCCTAATAACAATTGCTCTAGTCATAAAACTAGGATTATCTCCATTCCACTTCTGAGTACCAGAAGTTACACAAGGAGTCCCTTTGTCATCAGGACTAATTTTACTTACATGACAAAAAATTGCCCCATTGTCTGTACTGTATCAAATCTTTCCTTCCATTAATCTAGATATACTTCTTACAATATCTTTGCTATCATTACTAGTAGGAGGTTGAGGAGGATTAAACCAAACTCAACTACGAAAAATCATAGCGTATTCATCCATCGCACATATAGGCTGAATAACAGCTATCATAACTTATAATCCTAATCTTATGCTTCTTAACCTAATTATTTATATCACTATAACTACCGCCACCTTCATACTATTCATATTCACATCCTCAACCACCACACTATCACTATCCCACACATGAAATAAAACACCATTAATTACATCCTTTGTCTTAATAATTATATTATCCCTCGGAGGCCTCCCACCACTTACAGGATTCCTACCCAAATGAATGATCATCCAAGAATTAACAAAAAATCACAGCGTAATCTTACCTACCATTATAGCAATCCTCTCCTTACTTAACCTCTTTTTCTATATACGACTAACATATTCAACCTCACTTACAATATTCCCTACAATAAACAACATCAAAATAAAATGACAACATGAAAATTCAAAACAAATCCCACTAATAGCACCAATAATTACAATTTCCACTCTAACTTTACCCTTAGCACCCCTTCTAATTACATTATATTAGGAATTTAGGTTAGACCTAGACCAAGGGCCTTCAAAGCCCTAAGCAAGTATAATTTACTTAATTCCTGACACCTAAGGATTGCAGGACCTCATCCTACATCAATTGAATGCAAATCAACCACTTTTATTAAGCTAAATCCTTTGTCTAGATTGGTGGGCTTCCATCCCACGAACTTTTAGTTAACAGCTAAATACCCTAGTCAACTGGCTTCAATCTACTTCTCCCGCCTTCATAAAAAAAAAAAGAAGAAGGCGGGAGAAGCCCCGGCAGAATTGAAGCTGCTCCTTTGAATTTGCAATTCAATATGATATTCACCACAGGGCTATTGGTAAAAAGAGGGTACTGACCTCTGTCTTTAGATTTACAGTCTAATGCTTATCTCGGCCATTTTACCTATGTTCGTAACCCGTTGATTATTTTCTACTAACCACAAAGATATTGGTACATTATATATAGTATTTGGGGCTTGAGCTGGTATAGCCGGTACCGCTTTAAGCATCTTAATTCGTGCCGAACTAGGCCAACCAGGAGCCCTCTTAGGCGACGATCAAATTTATAATGTTATTGTTACTGCTCATGCCTTTGTAATAATTTTCTTTATAGTAATGCCTATTATATTAGGCGGTTTTGGAAACTGACTAATTCCTTTAATAATTGGTGCCCCCGACATAGCATTCCCACGAATAAATAATATAAGCTTCTGACTCCTCCCACCCTCATTCCTTTTACTCTTAGCTTCATCTACCGTTGAAGCAGGTGCAGGAACAGGATGAACTGTTTATCCCCCATTAGCTGGCAACCTTGCCCACGCAGGAGCATCTGTTGACTTGGCTATCTTCTCCCTCCATTTAGCAGGAGTATCCTCAATTTTAGGCTCCATTAACTTTATTACCACTATCATTAATATGAAACCTCCAGCTATATCCCAATATCAAACACCCCTTTTCGTTTGATCAGTACTAATTACTGCCGTTTTACTACTCCTATCATTACCAGTGCTAGCCGCCGGTATTACAATACTACTAACAGACCGGAACCTAAATACCACTTTCTTTGACCCTGCTGGAGGAGGAGACCCCATCTTATATCAACACCTCTTTTGATTCTTTGGTCATCCAGAAGTATATATCTTGATTCTCCCTGGCTTTGGCCTAATCTCCCATATCGTAACCTATTACTCGGGTAAAAAAGAACCATTTGGCTATATAGGAATAGTCTGAGCTATAATATCAATTGGTTTCTTGGGTTTCATTGTATGAGCCCACCATATGTTTACAGTAGGCTTAGACGTAGACACCCGAGCTTACTTCACATCCGCAACTATAATTATTGCTATTCCAACCGGTGTTAAAGTTTTTAGCTGATTAGCTACTTTACATGGCGGAAACATTAAATGAGCTCCAGCAATACTATGAGCACTAGGATTCATCTTTCTCTTCACAGTTGGAGGCCTCACAGGAATTGTACTAGCCAACTCATCCCTAGATATCGTTCTTCATGATACTTACTATGTAGTCGCACATTTCCACTATGTACTATCAATAGGAGCTGTCTTTGCTATCATCGCAGCCTTCGTCCACTGGTTCCCTTTATTCACAGGTTATACATTAAGCTCAACATGAGCAAAAATCCACTTCGCTATTATGTTTGTAGGTGTAAACATGACCTTTTTCCCTCAACACTTCCTAGGCTTATCAGGAATACCACGACGTTATTCAGATTACCCAGACGCCTACACAGCATGAAATACTGTTTCTTCTATAGGGTCATTCATTTCACTCACAGCTGTAGTCGTAATAGTATTTATAATCTGAGAAGCTTTTGCCTCAAAACGAGAAGTAACCTCCGTTGAACTAACAACTACTAACATCGAATGACTTTATGGCTGTCCTCCACCATACCATACTTTTGAAGAACCTGTGTATGTTAATGCTAAATAATAAGAAAGGAAGGAATCGAACCCCCTAAAATTGGTTTCAAGCCAACCCCATAACCTCTATGTCTTTCTCAATAATGAGATATTAGTAAAACATTACATAACTTTGTCAAGGTTAAGTTACAAGCGAAAATCTTGTATATCTCTATGGCTTACCCTTTCCAATTAGGCTTACAAGATGCAACATCCCCTATTATAGAAGAATTAATAAATTTCCATGATCACGCACTTATAATTGTTTTTCTAATTAGCACATTAGTTCTATATGTAATTTCCTCTATATTAACAACAAAACTTACTCATACAAGCACAATAGACGCCCAAGCAGTAGAGACTATCTGAACAATTTTACCAGCTATTATCCTAATTTTAATCGCACTCCCATCTTTACGAATCCTTTACATAATAGACGAAATTAATAACCCAACACTTACTGTAAAAACAGTCGGCCATCAATGATATTGAAGCTATGAATACACTGACTATGACGAATTAAATTTTGACTCCTATATGATTCCAACTACTGACTTAAAACCAGGAGACCTACGCCTTTTAGAAGTAGACAATCGAGCAGTACTACCAATAGAAATAACAGTACGAGTCCTCATTACATCAGAAGACGTGCTTCACTCATGGGCAGTCCCTTCCTTAGGCTTAAAAACAGATGCTATTCCCGGACGTTTAAACCAAACAACCCTTTTAGCAACACGACCTGGTCTTTACTACGGTCAATGCTCTGAAATCTGCGGCTCTAATCACAGCTTTATACCTATTGTTCTAGAACTAGTCCCTTTAAAAGTATTCGAAAAATGATCATCTTCTATACTATAAATTCATCAAGAAGCTAAATTCAAGCATTAACCTTTTAAGTTAAAGACTGGGAATCTAAATTTCCCCTTGATGATATGCCACAATTAGACACTTCTACATGATTTATCACTATCTTATCAATATTATTAACCCTATTCATTATATTTCAACTAAAAGTATCAAAATTTTTATACCCAATAAACCCCGAACTCAAATCATTAAAAACATTAAAACACAATAATCCTTGAGAAACAAAATGAACGAAAATTTATTCGCCTCTTTCGCTACCCCAACAATAATAGGACTTCCTATTGTAATTTTAATCATCATATTCCCTACCATTTTATTCCCAAAACCTAACCGACTTATTAATAACCGTCTAGTAGCACTACAACAATGACTTATCCAATTAATCTCAAAACAAATAATAGCAATTCACAACCAAAAAGGACAAACATGAACATTAATACTAATCTCACTAATTCTTTTCATTGGTTCAACAAATCTTCTAGGACTACTACCCCACTCATTTACACCTACAACTCAACTCTCAATAAACTTAGGAATGGCTATTCCCCTTTGAGCTGGCGCAGTAATTACCGGCTTCCGATATAAGACCAAAGCATCTCTGGCCCATTTCCTTCCCCAAGGCACTCCCCTACCACTCATTCCAATACTTATCATTATCGAAACAATTAGCTTATTTATTCAACCTATAGCACTCGCCGTACGACTAACAGCAAACATTACCGCTGGTCACTTGTTAATTCATCTCATCGGAGGAGCAACTCTCGTCCTTATAAGTATTAGCCCCACAACCGCCTTTATTACTTTCATCATCCTTGTTATATTAACAATTCTCGAATTTGCCGTAGCACTAATTCAAGCTTACGTATTCACTCTTTTAGTAAGCCTGTATTTGCATGATAACACCTAATGACCCACCAAACTCATGCTTATCATATAGTCAATCCTAGTCCATGACCACTAACAGGAGCCTTATCCGCCCTTCTATTAACTTCAGGCTTAGTCATATGATTTCACTTTAACTCAACTATTCTTTTATCACTTGGACTCTTAACCAACACACTTACTATATATCAATGATGACGAGACATTATCCGAGAAGGTACATTTCAAGGACACCATACACCAATTGTCCAAAAGGGATTACGCTACGGGATAATCTTATTTATTATTTCAGAAGTCTTCTTTTTCGCCGGCTTTTTCTGAGCATTCTACCATTCTAGTCTAGCCCCAACACACGAACTTGGAGGTTACTGACCACCAGCAGGAATTAATCCCCTTAACCCCCTAGAAGTACCCCTCCTCAACACCTCAGTACTATTAGCCTCCGGAGTATCAATTACTTGAGCTCACCATAGCTTAATAGAAGGCAATCGCAAACATATAATTCAAGCATTGTTCATCACAATTGCACTTGGTGTGTATTTTACAATCCTACAAGCAGCTGAATACTATGAAGCCCCTTTCACTATCTCAGATGGAGTTTATGGCTCGACTTTCTTTATAGCAACAGGATTTCATGGCTTCCATGTAATTATCGGTACCACTTTCCTAACGGTATGCTTTATACGACAATTAAAATTTCACTTTACATCCAACCATCATTTCGGATTTGAAGCTGCTGCCTGATACTGACACTTCGTAGACGTAGTTTGATTATTCCTTTACGTCTCCATTTACTGATGAGGCTCATATTCTTTTAGTATAACCAGTACCACTGACTTCCAATCAGCCAGTCTCAGTATTAAACCTGAGAAAGAATAATTAACATATTATTAGCACTACTTACAAATACAATCTTAGCCTCAATTCTAGTTGTAGTAGCATTTTGATTACCCCAACTTAATATCTACGCAGAAAAAGCTAGCCCATATGAATGTGGTTTTGACCCAATAGGCTCCGCTCGCTTACCATTTTCAATAAAATTCTTCCTAGTAGCAATCACTTTCCTACTATTCGATCTTGAAATTGCACTACTTCTACCTCTACCATGAGCTTCCCAAACAATAAAACTAAACGTAATAATCACCATGGCCCTAGCCCTCATTACATTATTAGCAATAAGCTTAGCTTATGAATGACTACAAAAAGGTCTTGAATGAACCGAATAATAGTAATTAGTTTAAACAAAACAAATGATTTCGACTCATTAGATTGTGATTATTTTCACAATTACTAAATGTCTTTAGTTCATATAAACATCGGACTAGCCTTCACAGTAGCTCTCCTAGGCTTATTAATATATCGATCTCACCTTATATCATCTCTCCTATGCCTAGAAGGCATAATATTAACTTTATTTATCATAGGAGCAATTATAGTGCTCAATATACACTTCACACTAGCCAGCATATTACCAATTATCCTCCTTGTCTTCGCAGCCTGTGAAGCAGCTATCGGACTATCTCTCTTAGTTATAGTGTCTAACACTTATGGTGTCGATTACGTCCAAAACCTAAACTTACTACAATGTTAAAAATTATTATACCTACCATCATATTAGTTCCCTTGACTTGGTTATCTAACAAAAATTTTATATGAATTAATACAACTATATATGCTATATTAATTAGCCTAACAACCCTACCTCTATTCAATATGCCTAATAATAACGAAATTTACTTTTCTTCAACTTTCTTCTCAGACGCCTTATCCACCCCACTCCTTACATTAACAACATGACTACTGCCCCTAATACTAATAGCCAGCCAAAACCACCTAATAAACGAAACAGAGACACGAAAAAAACTTTATATCTCAATGTTAGTACTACTACAAATTTTCCTAATCATAACATTTTCAGCTACAGAACTTATTCTATTTTACATCTTATTCGAAGCCACTTTAGTACCAACCCTAATTCTCATTACACGATGAGGAAATCAAACAGAACGCCTTAACGCAGGACTTTATTTCCTTTTCTATACTCTAATCGGTTCACTCCCCTTACTAGTAGTCTTATTGTATATTCAAAATACATCAGGTACATTAAACCTAACAATTACACAATTCTGAGCCCAGAGTATTCAAAACTCATGATCTAATGATTTTTTATGATTGGCATGCATATTAGCGTTTCTAGTAAAAATGCCCTTATACGGCCTACACCTTTGACTCCCTAAAGCACATGTAGAAGCCCCAATTGCAGGCTCAATAGTACTTGCAGCCGTACTATTAAAACTAGGCGGTTATGGCATAATACGAATTACCATACTACTTAATCCCATCACAGAGACTATAGCTTATCCTTTTCTTATTTTATCCTTATGAGGAATAATCATAACTAGCTCTATTTGTTTACGACAGACAGACTTAAAGTCATTAATTGCTTACTCCTCTGTAAGTCACATAGCCTTAGTCATCGTTGCAATCTTAATCCAAACACCATGAAGCTTTATAGGAGCAACAGCTTTAATAATCGCACATGGTCTAACTTCCTCAATACTATTTTGCCTAGCTAATACTAACTACGAACGAATTCACAGCCGAACAATAATCTTAGCACGAGGATTACAAACAATCTTACCAATAATGGCAGCATGATGACTATTAGCCAGTTTAACAAATCTCGCCCTACCCCCAACAATTAACCTTATTGGAGAGCTATTCATTATGTTAGCTTCTTTCTCCTGATCAAATTTCACAATAATTTTAACAGGCATTAACGTAGTAATCACAGCCTTATATTCCCTCTATATACTCATTATGACCCAACGAGGAAAATATACATATCACGTAAATTCAATCAAGCCTACCTTTACACGAGAAAATTCCCTAATAACCTTACACATTATGCCCCTTTTACTATTGTCATTTAATCCAAAACTAATCTTAGGTACATTATACTGTAAATATAGTTTAATAAAAATACTAGATTGTGAATCTAGTGACAGAAGATAATATCTTCTTATTTACCGAGAAAGAATGCAAGAACTGCTAACTCATGCCTCCATATATAAAAATATGGCTTTCTTACACTTTTAAAGGATAGTAGTAATCCGTTGGTCTTAGGAGCCAAAAAATTGGTGCAACTCCAAATAAAAGTAATAAACTTATATACTTCAACTCTTCTTACTTCATTACTAATACTTAGTCTCCCAGTACTAATATCTTTAACTCCCATTTACAAGGCAAATCAATATCCCTATTATGTAAAGACTATTATTTCATACGCTTTCCTCACCAGCCTGATTCCAACCCTAATATTCATCAACTCAGGACATGAAGCAATTATCTCAAACTGACACTGAATAACTATCCAAACAATAAAATTAACCATAAGCTTCAAATTAGATTATTTCTCTATACTTTTTATTCCAGTCGCCCTCTTCGTAACATGATCAATTATAGAATTCTCAATATGATATATACACTCAGACCCCTATATAAATCGCTTCTTTAAATATCTTCTAATATTCCTGATTACTATAATAATCTTAGTTACAGCTAATAACCTTTTTCAACTATTTATTGGCTGAGAAGGCGTAGGCATCATATCCTTTCTACTAATCGGATGATGATATGGTCGAGCTGACGCCAACACAGCCGCTCTCCAAGCAATCCTTTATAACCGCATTGGCGATATCGGATTTATCTTATCAATAGCCTGATTTTTATTCTATTCCAACTCATGAGAATTTCAACAAATCTTTATATCTGACTCAAATCAAAGTATTGTCCCCCTACTAGGACTACTACTAGCAGCCACGGGCAAATCCGCCCAATTTGGACTACATCCATGACTCCCCTCAGCAATAGAAGGCCCCACCCCAGTATCAGCTCTACTTCATTCAAGTACTATAGTTGTTGCAGGAATCTTCCTACTAATCCGATTTTATCCTCTAATTGAAAATAACAAAACAATCCAATCACTTATCCTGTGTATAGGGGCTATTACCACGCTATTCACTGCTATCTGCGCTCTTACCCAAAATGATATTAAGAAAATTATCGCTTTCTCAACCTCAAGCCAACTAGGCCTAATGATAGTAACAATCGGAATCAATCAGCCCCACTTAGCTTTCCTCCATATCTGTACACATGCATTCTTCAAAGCCATACTATTTATATGCTCAGGCTCTATTATCCATAATCTTAATGACGAACAGGATATTCGAAAAATAGGAGGCCTATTTAAAGCCCTACCTTTCACCACCACTTCCCTAATTGTCGGTAGCCTTGCACTCACAGGAACCCCATTCCTTACAGGATTTTACTCCAAAGATTTAATCATTGAAGCAGCTAACACGTCGTATACCAACGCCTGAGCCCTACTAATAACACTAATTGCAACCTCCCTTACAGCTGTCTACAGCACACGAATTATCTATTTCTCGCTACTAGGACAACCTCGCTATCCAACCCTAATTCTAATTAACGAAAACAACCCACAACTAATTAATGCCATTAAACGTCTTTTAATTGGAAGTATCTTTGCTGGTTTTATCATTTCTCTTAATATTATACCTATAACCATCCCACAAATAACTATGCCTAACTACTTAAAATTAACAGCACTCACCGTAACCATTATAGGCTTCATCCTAGCATTAGAACTTAACCTAATTACTCAAAATCTTAAACTAACCAACCCACATAACTATCACCACTTCTCAAATATATTAGGCTATTTCCCAACTGTAATACATCGCCTATTCCCTTTAACCAGCCTACTAATAAGTCAAAAGCTATCCTCTATATTATTAGACTTAGCCTGAATAGAAAATCTATTACCCAAATCCATTTCCAAATTCCAAGCCTCATCCTCTATTATAGTATCAAACCAAAAAGGACTAATCAAATTATACTTCTTATCTTTCCTAATCACCTTATTTATCAGTATAATATTATTTAATTTCCACGTGTAATCTCCATAACAACAACAATACAAGTAACTAATGATCATCCAGATACAATAACAAGCCAATAACCATAACTGTAAAGAGCCGCTACACCCATGACTTCTTCATTAATAAAACCTGAATCCCCTGGATCATACACTATTCAATCACCCTCACTATTAAAATTTAAAACCACCTCAAACTCCACATTCTCTTCACCTAATAATAAATATACTATTAACGCAATCTCCCCTACTAATCCTAATATAAACGTTAATAAAACCGTACTATTCGAAACCCAAACCTCAGGATATTCCTCTATTGCTATAGCAGTAGTATATCCAAATACAACCAACATACCCCCTAAATAAATTAAAAAAACCATTAGTCCTAAAAAAGAACCACCATAATTCAACACAATACCACACCCCACCCCACCACTAATAATCAATCCAACTCCCCCATAAATCGGAGAAGGTTTTGAAGAAAAACCTACAAAACTTACTACAAAAATAGTACTTAAAATAGTAATAATATATGTCATCATAATTCCCACATGGACTCTAACCATGACTTATGACATGAAAAATCATTGTTGTTATTCAACTATAAGAACTAATGACCAACATTCGAAAAACTCACCCATTAATAAAAATCATTAACAGCTCCTTTATTGATCTACCAGCCCCATCAAACATTTCATCTTGATGAAACTTCGGCTCACTTCTAGGAGTCTGTCTCATTATCCAAATCTTAACCGGCCTTTTCCTAGCAATACACTACACATCAGATACCATAACCGCTTTCTCATCAGTCACCCATATCTGCCGAGACGTAAATTACGGTTGACTCATCCGATATCTTCACGCAAACGGAGCATCAATATTCTTCATCTGCCTTTTCCTTCACGTAGGACGAGGTCTTTATTACGGATCATATATATTTCTAGAGACCTGAAATATTGGAGTACTCCTCTTATTTGCAGTAATAGCCACGGCCTTTATAGGGTATGTATTACCATGAGGTCAAATATCATTCTGGGGCGCGACTGTCATCACAAACTTGTTATCTGCAATCCCTTATATTGGTTCCGATCTAGTAGAATGAATCTGAGGGGGATTTTCCGTAGATAAAGCAACTCTCACCCGTTTCTTCGCTTTTCACTTTATTTTACCATTTATTATTGCAGCCTTAGCAGGCGTCCACCTCCTTTTCCTACACGAAACAGGATCTAATAACCCTTCCGGCCTTTCTTCAGACGCAGATAAAATCCCATTCCACCCATATTATACAATCAAAGATATTTTAGGAGTACTTCTATTAATTCTCGTCCTAACATCCCTAGTATTATTTTCCCCAGATATACTAGGAGACCCAGACAATTATACACCTGCCAATCCACTAAACACACCACCCCATATTAAACCCGAGTGGTATTTCCTATTCGCATATGCTATCCTACGCTCAATTCCAAATAAACTAGGAGGAGTTCTAGCCCTAGTACTATCAATTCTAGTCTTAGCAATCATCCCTCTCCTGCATACCTCCAAACAACGAAGCATAATATTTCGCCCATTCAGTCAATGCTTATTCTGACTTCTCGTAGCAGACCTAATTACACTTACATGAATCGGAGGCCAACCAGTTGAACACCCCTTTATTATCATTGGACAACTAGCATCTATCCTATACTTCTCCCTAATTCTAGTATTAATACCTATTACAAGCCTATTAGAAAACAATCTATTAAAATGAAGAGTCTTAGTAGTATAACAATTACACTGGTCTTGTAAGCCAGAAATGGAGACTTAAACCTCCCTAAGACATCAAGGAAGAAGCATTCGCCCCACCATCAACACCCAAAGCTGATATTCTATCTTAAACTATTCCTTG